ATTATCCACCTCTGCATCTATTCTTTCTTAGCTAAACGGGTGGAAGATCCATCCAATTTGGTTATATCATGCGGATCTGAATGTGACTGAAATGCACGATCTTCACAGGTATCACTTTTCACGATACCTAAACCTAAAAGGTGGAATAGCGATTTTCGAACCATTTCCTATAAGAGAATGGTTTCCATTACTTTGAGAAATGGATTCTATATCAAACTATAGCTATTGCAATCAAACTATAGCTATTGCATTAAAGAAGAAAAGAAACTAATAGAAGTCGAAGACGCAGAATGGTAGTGAATAGAGAAAAGATTCTTCTGATTTTCTTGTTCCTGAAAATATTCTATCTATCTCCTAGACGCCGTAGAGAATTGAGAATTTTCATGTCTTTCAATTCTCGTACTCGTAATTGGAAAGTTACGGAAGGAGATCCATCATTTTGCAATGAAAACAACATAAAAAACTCTGGACAATTTCGAAATCAGACCAAGCGTCTTAATACATATGCAAAAAAATTCATTATTGGCCCACCATTGATTACAAGATTTAGCTTTTATGAATCGCTATTGGTTTGATACGAATAATGGCAGTCCTTTCAGTATGTTAAGGATACAGATGTATCCACAATTCATTTAGAGTTACTTAATAGCCTATTTCTTATACTATATCTCTATCCCGTGAAATTCTCGAGCCGAAAGATGGATGCATATGCTGTGTTTCATTTTGCTAAATGATATCAATTAAATGGTATATCAATTCTAAAAATTGGATATAGCAATAAATAAATCAGCAAAATTCTTTTATTTTAGATAGAAGAAACATTTCTTCTATCTAAAATAAAAGAATGTACCCTTCTATCCAAATCTAATTTGCATCGATAAAATAAATCCAAATTCCAGATTTCAGCAGTAGATGAATAATTGCAAATTTTTGTGTGTACGAGATTAGAATAACTTCAAAATAACTGACATAATTTTTTATTTTTCCTGATCAGAAAAATACATGAAAAAGAAAGGAGGTAGAAAAATTTTTTGATTTATGGTTAAAGAAGAAAAACAAGAAAACAGGGGTTCTGTTGAATTTCAAGTATTCAGTTTCACCAATAAGATACGGAGACTTGCTTCACATTTGGAATTACACAAAAAAGATTTTTCATCGGAAAGAGGTCTACGAAGACTTTTGGGAAAACGTCAACGTTTGCTGGCTTATTTGGCAAAGAAAAATAGAGTACGTTATAAGAAATTAATCAGTCAGTTGGATATTCGGGAGAAGTAATTTAATCGTTCGAATTATTTTTCGTATTTTATTTAGTAGTCTTATAGTAGTCTTAGATTTTGCATTTTGATGAGCCTCGTTTTGAGGAATTCATGGAATAATCCATTTTCATGGAATAAAGAATAAGAACAAGGATACATAACATAAAAAAAAGAATAGATAAGACGATATTCGCCCTCCTCCTACATATTTGATTTCTTCTCCTATACAAAAACCAACAAGACCTACTCCATTGATAATTCCATCAATGACGCCTTTATCGAAAAAATGTGTTAGTTCTGCTAATCTTCTTATACCTAGGATGAATACCCTAGTATAGAAAATATCTATATAACCACGATTATATGACCAGCTGTATATCTTTTTTTTTACTTCATCCAAAAAGTTATTTTTTGGATTCCTTTTTATTTTTCCAAGGGAATTTTGGAAATTCAAATTCTGAAAAAAATAATAAGCGGATCCATAGAAAATATATGCTATGAATAGACCCAAAATTGCTAAACTTACAGAATAAATTGCATTAGTGAGAAATTCATAGGAATTTATGGAAGAATTAGAACTTTCCCAGAAAAAGTTTATCGAAGGAGTTAACCACTTTGATAATATAGTTAACTCCGATATTGCATTATCCTTTACTCCATTATCAAAATGGATTCCTATGGATCCAATGAACAAAGTAAAAAGCAGTAATATAAGAAGAGGATATAGCATAGTATTTCCCGTTTCATGAGGATAGACAAAAGTGTTTTTAGCCCCAAACCCAAAGGGAGTACTAAAAGATCCCTTTTTATTTCTTGTATTACGAGGAATTTTAGGCATATTTTCTGAAAAAAAAGAAACTCCACTCTTCGTTGTTGATAAAACAAAATCCCTATTGACTCCTTTGGATATACTTTTTCCCCATAAGGATATTGAATACAACGAACCTTCTTTAGTACTGCTGTAATTTTGAAAATGAACACGCAAATATCCATCAAAAGTAAGTAAATATATCCGAAACATATAAAATGCAGTTAATCCTGCAGTAAAAGAGGCTATTATTCCAAAAAAGGGTGAATACAACCAACTATTACTAAGGATTTCATCTTTGGACCAGAAGCAAGCAAGAGGTGGAATACCACAAAGAGAAAGTGTACCACATAAAAAAGTAGTTCTTGTAATTGGAATGTATTTTCTTAAACCGCCCATAAGAACCATATTCTGACTTTTATCTGGTGAATATCCAACAAGAGGTTCCATTGAATGAATAACGGATCCTGATCCTAAGAACAATAAAGCTTTCGAATAAGCATGAGTGATCAAATGGAATAAAGCAGCTTGATAAGAACCTATACCTAGAGCTAACATCATATAACCCAATTGAGACATTGTAGAATAGGCTAAACTTCTTTTAATATCTCTCTGAGCAAGAGCTAAAGTGGCTCCTAAGAAGAGTGTTATTGTACCTACTAAAGAAATAAAATTCATTATAAAGGGTAGGGATATGAAAAGAGGAAGAAGTCGAGCTAAAAGAAAAATCCCCGCGGCAACCATAGTTGCTGCGTGTATAAGAGCCGAAATGGGAGTGGGTCCCTCCATAGCATCGGGTAACCATACGTGAAGAGGGAATTGTGCAGATTTTGCAACTGCACCAAGGAATAATAAAAAAGCACACAAAGTAGTAAGTAAGGAATTAATCCCATTATTAGGAATCCAGTTATTAGCTATTTTGAACAAATCCCGAAACTCTAAACTACCCGTTATCCAAAAAAAGCCTAAAATTCCTAATAACAGACCAAAATCCCCTACACGATTAGTTACAAAAGCTTTTTGACAAGCACTCGCTGCAATTGGCCGTGTAAACCAAAAGCCTATCAATAAATAGGAACACATTCCAATAAGTTCCCAAAAAAAATAAATTTGTATCAAATTGGAACTAGTAACCAATCCCAACATGGAAGTATTAAAAAAACTTATATAAACAAAAAATCTCAAATATCCTTCATCGTGAGACATATAATCGTCACTATAAATAAGAACCAAGATTCCTACAGTAGTAATTAGTATTAACATAATAGACGTAAGGGGGTCGATCAAGTATCCAAATTCTAAGGAAAAATCATTATTGATGGTCCAAGACCATAGATATTGATAGATAGAACTTCCATTTATTTGTTCAATAGACAGGTAAACTGAGAATACCATAGCTATACTTAAGAGTAAAATACTAGGAAAAGCCCATATGCGACGAAGATTTTTTGTTGCTGTCGGAATAAGAAAAAGTCCAAATCCCATTGACATAATAACTGGAAGTGGGAGAAGAGGAATTACCCAGGCATATTGATATGTATGTTCCATAAGAAAAGAAATAGCAATTTTTAGTTGAAATTTTTAGTTCAATTATTCTATAAAATAAAATTGTTTCCGATTCACCAAACCTATTCTTATCTCTTTCTAAAGGAATTAAAAAAACAAAATAAGAATAAGAAAAAATATTGAAATTCTGGATTTTTCCAAATTTCTCTCATTAAAATATTAAAAAATGCAGAATGAGTTTAGTTGCTTAAATTCAAAAAGTGAATTAAAGAATTTCGTTATCTAGTTATTAATTAATAAAAAATATTTATTAAAATACAAAAAAGATTGAATCATGTGACTTTCTATTTATTTTTGTATTTCTTTCTCTTAAAATTCAATTCAAATAAAAGAGCTCTCTTGTTTCGTAATTGATTGATTGAATTCCAAAGAAAACCCACATTTATAGGAAATTATCGAATATTGCTTACTTCATATAAAACGGAAATCCTAATGACTAGAATTCTCTAAGTTTTAGAATGTTTTGTTTAAGAGACTAAGTCTTTTTTTTTGATTGAAATTCAATTATGGAATACCGTTCGGAACTTAATTAACTATTTGAATTCAATTTTACCTTCTTTTTATCTCCCCATCTTATATGGGGTTTATCCCCAAAACCTTATATTTATATATGGAGTATATTTGATATATAAATTGATTTAAATAGAAAAGTTTAAAAAACTCTTGTCTTATCCACATTAGAGAGAATGAACTAAAAAAGAATTTTGAATTTCAGTATCTTTGAATCTCTAAGTATAACTACTAAGAAAAAACAGAAAGAAGAATTGATTTGCGGCAATAAATGTCTTTCACATACAACTAGAAAAAAGTAATCTCCTTTTTGAATGGCAGTTCCAAAAAAACGTACTTCGATGTCAAAAAAGCGTATTCGTAAAAATCTTTGGAAGAAAAAAACTTATTTTTCCATAGTACAATCTTATTCTTTAGCAAAGTCAAGATCATTTTCTAGCGGCAACGAGGATCCAAAACCAAAAGGTTTTTCTGGGCAACAAACAAACAAACAAATAATAAAATAAGGTTTTGGAATAATCTGAATTGAACTATTCCAAAGAAATTCCAATTATTTAATATGATTGAATAATTCGGATTAATTAATAAATGTACTTTTATGTGTCGAATTTCTCGGTAAAATATTCTTAGAACGAATCCCTCCGTTATATAGAACAAAAGTTTTTGGTATATTGTGTCCTCAGTATTCTTTGCTTGTCAAAGCACTTTTTTTTGATAATAGAATCCTCATAAAAATGAGGATTCTATTATCAAAAGTAGACTATTCTTGCAATAGGACTTACAACCTCTACCTAATCTTATCCAAAATTCCCATATAAATGAGTTTAGGACTGGTAAATCATATTAATAAGAGCCTAAAAGCTTTTATTCTATAAATTTTTTAAAAATAGAAAATTCTTTGTAGTTAATTATGAAATTCTAATGTTCCTAAATTCTATGGTCTCTCCCAGTCTCGACGATTCGCAAGAAAATAACTATTATTTTTTTAAGCTAACTATTATTTCAAGTTAGCCGCCATGGTGAAATTGGTAGACACGCTGCTCTTAGGAAGCAGTGCTCAAGCATCTCGGTTCGAGTCCGAGTGGCGGCATTTCCGAAAAAGAATACAATAGATTAGAAAATGGATTCAATTCGAAATTTCCAATTTTGTAATGGGACCTTATCCTTATGCTATTTGCAACTTTAGAACATATACTAACTCATATCTCTTTCTCAACCATTTCAATTGTGATTATGATTCATTTGATAACCTTATTAGTTCGTGAACTTAGGGAATTACGTGATTCGTCAGAAAAAGGAATGATAGTTACTTTTTTCTCTATAACGGGATTCTTAGTTTCTCGTTGGGTTTCTTCGGGACATTTTCCATTAAGTAATTTATATGAGTCATTGATCTTCCTTTCATGGGCTCTGTATATTCTTCATACTATTCCTAAGATACAGAACTCGAAAAATGATTTAAGCACAATAACTACGCCAAGTACTATTTTAACGCAAGGCTTTGCCACGTCGGGGCTTTTAACTGAAATGCATCAATCCACAATACTGGTACCTGCTCTACAATCTCAGTGGTTAATGATGCATGTCAGTATGATGTTACTAAGCTATGCAACTCTTTTGTGCGGATCCTTATTATCCGCCGCTCTTCTAATCATTAGATTTCGAAAGAATTTTGATTTCTTTTCTAAAAAGAAAAAAAATGTTTTAAGGAAAACATTTTTCTTCAGTGAAATTGAATATTTATATGCAAAAAGAAGTCCTTTAAAAAGCACCTCTTTTCCCGCATTTCCAAATTATCATAAATATCAATTAACTGAGCGTTTGGATTCTTGGAGTTATCGTATCATTAGTCTAGGGTTTACTCTTTTAACCATAGGTATTCTTTGTGGAGCAGTATGGGCTAATGAGGCATGGGGATCCTATTGGAATTGGGACCCTAAGGAAACTTGGGCATTTATTACCTGGACCATATTTGCAATATATTTACATAGTAGAACAAATCAAAATTGGAAGGGTACGAATTCCGCACTTGTAGCTTCGATAGGATTTCTTATAATTTGGATCTGCTATTTTGGTATCAATCTGTTAGGAATAGGTTTACATAGTTATGGTTCATTTATATTACCATCTAAATGATTACATAACATAAAACCCTCATTTTATGAAGGTTTTTTCCTTTTTTGTTTGATTTGGGAACCCCTTGAATGTCTTTTCAAAGGGTTCTCAAAAATTCGAGATAGATCTAATTAGACCTTTTTACTTTTTTCTTTTCTTAATTTTTTCTTTTTTCCACTATGGAATATAGTGCGAACTAGTTAAAAAAAGAAAATCCTATTTAGTATAATAATTGGATAATAGAGCCTCTACCCTGTCAATGGATAGCGAGAGAACAAAATCCGGATAAATACCAATTCCTATTACTGGTAAAAAGATACAGATTAAAAGAAAGAGTTCCCGTGGTCCAGAATCCACAAAATTTTCGTTTTGAACATGAAATAGCTTGTATCCATAGAACATCTGGCGTAACATAGATAATAAATAAATAGGGGTTAATATCATTCCGATTGCCATTACAAAAGTAATTAGCATTTTTGGCATTAACATAAATTTAGGACTAGTAATTAGTCCAAAAAATACTACTAATTCCGCAACAAAACCGCTCATTCCCGGCAAGGCAAGAGAAGCCATTGAAAAACTACTAAACATAGTAAAAATTTTTGGCATTGGGATAGATATTCCCCCCAGTTCTTCGAGATAAACAAGACGCATTCTATCACAAGCCGTTCCCGCCAAGAAAAAAAGTGTAGCACCGATAAATCCATGGGATAATATTTGTAAAATCGCTCCATTTAGTCCAATGTTGGTTATGGAACCAATTCCTATAATTATGAAACCCATGTGAGATACAGAGGAGTAGGCTATTCTTTTTTTGAAATTTCGTTGACCAAGAGAAGTTGAAGCTGCATAGATTATTTGCCCAGCTCCTATTATTACCAACCAGGGGGAAAATAGACAATGAGCATGAGGTAACAATTCCATATTGATACGAATCAATCCGTATGCTCCCATCTTTAATAGAATTCCGGCTAAAAGCATACATGTACTGTAATGCGCCTCCCCATGGGTATCTGGTAACCACGTATGTAGAGGTATAATCGGCAATTTGACAGCATAAGCAATAAGGAAGCCAAAATACAGTAGTATTTCCAATGTTGCAGGGTATGGTTGATTAATCAATCTTTCTAAATCTAATCCGGGTTCATTGGAACCATATAACCCCATACCTAGAACTCCAATTAAGAAAAAAATGGAACCGCCTGCAGTATACAAAATAAACTTGGTAGCTGAATACAGACGCCTCTTTCCCCCCCACATGGATAAAAGTAAGTAAACAGGAATTAATTCTAACTCCCACATGATAAAAAAAAGTAAAAGGTCTCGTGAAGAAAATAATCCTATTTGACCGCTATACATTGCTAGCATCAGAAAATAGAATAATTGTGAATTCCGGGTAACTGGCCAAGCCGCTAAAGTAGCTAAAGTAGTGATAAATCCTGTCAATAAAATGGATCCTAATGAAAGTCCATCGATTCCCAATCTCCAGTGGAAATCGAAAACATCTATCCATTTAGAATCCTCCTTTAATTGGATTAAGGGATCTTCTAATTGGAAATGATAACAGAATACATAAGTCATTAGAAGGAATTCTAATAAACAAATAGCAATAGTATACCACCTAACGATTTTATTTCCTTTATGAGGTAAAAAGAAAATTAATGAACCCGCAAATATCGGCAAAACAACAAGTATTGTTAACCAAGGAAAATAACTCATGATAAAGTAATAAAGACAAGATACGTTTTGACCAGAAAAGCCCATGCTCGGGTTATTTCGAGCACAGGCTTCTTCTTCTTCGGTAAAGAGGAATCAGACGATTCAAGTGGAGTTTTTTGTAACGTATCAATAAGATAGAGCCATGCTGCGGGTTGTTTCAGGCCCTAAATAAACGCGGACACTTAAAAAATCCGTTGGGCAGGCGGATTCGCATCTCTTACAACCCACACAATCTTCGGTTCTCGGCGCGGAAGCAATTTGCTTGGCTTTACATCCATCCCAAGGTATCATTTCTAATACATCCGTTGGACAAGCTCGTACACATTGAGTGCATCCTATACATGTATCATAAATTTTTACAGAATGTGACATTGGATCTCTAAATTTTCCTTTTCAACATAAAAATTTTCGATCTGGTAAAAATGAAAGTAAAAATGAAATTAGTACTATATAAATTAGATGTATTGTATACACCAGACGAAGCAATGGTTTATCCAAACTTTAACAAATAATGCAATATATTTCTTAATCTGTTTGTGAGAAAGCGTGAAAAGAGCCAAGAGACTTGAATTTAAGGCTTCAACATTCATAATTATACAAATTCTACATACTAATTGAATTAGCTAATAAATTGGCTATCATCTTTTCAATATAAATTATTGCAATATTCAAATTGCAATATCAATGAATTGCAAAAATGCAATATTCAATAAGTAAAAAAGAATACTCGAAAATAACCTACTCAAAAAATGGATATTATTAAATACTAATAAGAAAATAAGATTCGATTTCTATTCATTCCTATTATATATGCGCCTTTGTTTAGAGGATTCTATGTCTAATTATTCAAAAAATAAGATTGATTGATACGAGTGGATTTCCTGTTACGATGGATGGAAGAAAGAATGGAGAGTCCAATAGCTGCTTCAGCAGCCGCAAGGGCTATAACAAAAATTGCAAAAATGTCTCCTTTTAATTGGCGACTATCAAATAGATCAGAAAATGTTACGAGATTTAGATTAATTGAATTCAGTATAAGTTCAAGACATATTAGAGCTCTAACCATGTTTCGGCTTGTGATCAATCCATAGATACCAATCGAAAATAAATAGACACTCAAAAAAAGTACATGCTCAAACATCATTAACTAACTCCTTATCAATCTCGATTCATTTCAATATGAGGACAAGAATTGAACCGATTCCATTAATTAGAATAGAACAAGCAACAAAAGAGAAAAGAAGGTATTTGTTGTATTGGCAGTAGATAGGTTTTACTAAATCAAAATTGTGATTTTTTAGTTATTTATTTTATATTTGAAATTCTAAGAATTTTGACTCATTCTAAGTATTTCTTATTGTCGAGCCATAGTAATTGCACCTATTAAAGAAACTAGAAGAATTAGGGAAATGAGTTCAAACGGAAGATAAAAATCGGTTGCTAAATGAATCCCAATTTGTTGAACGTTATTTATGAGACCCTGTTCCACTATTTGGTTTGATCTTGTAGTCCAAAGAATTCCATACCACGACGTATCTGGGATAGTAGTCATTAGTGAAAAAGGAATAGTTATACAAACGAGTAAAGTAAACCCATCCCCAATAGTCCAAGAATTCTTATCTTTAGACCACTCTGAGCCGTTTACAAACATTACAGCAAATATGATCAAGACATTTATGGCTCCCACATAAATAAGAAGTTGTGCGACAGCTACAAAGTAGGAATTCAATAAAAAATAGAATAAGGATATACAAACAAGAACTAATCCCAGCGAAAAGGCAGAATAAATTGGGTTGGTAAGTAATACTACTCCTAGACCCCCTAGTAGAATAACAAATCCCCCAAATAGCACAAGAATCTCATGTATTGGTCCAGGTAAATCCATTATGGATAAGAAGAAATTTAGAGTATAAAATTTTTCATGAACTGAATAAAACTAAAAGATTCAAGGAAGGAAAAAGGTATTAGGATATTTTTTTGTATATGTATATAAATTATTAATATTAAACAGTAGTTATTCCTTTTCGTTATAGTTAGTAAAAATGGATTTTTCTAACAAAAAAAATCCTAATACCTAGTAATCAGTAATCGTTCTTGAATTCGAAGATTTTTCTTCGTCTATTTTACTTTGAGGCGAATTCCTAATTGTTTGAATTGTGTAATCTCCCATTATGGAGATTGGTAACCGGCTCAAAGCAATTTGATTGTAATTCAATTCATGACGATCATAAGTAGAAAGTTCATATTCTTCAGTCATTGATAAACAATTTGTCGGACAGTATTCAACACAGTTGCCACAAAATATACAAACTCCGAAATCAATACTATAATTAAGCAATTGTTTCCTTTTAATATCCTTTTCAAATCTCCAATCCACAAGGGGTAGATCTATCGGGCATACGCGAACACATACTTCACAAGCAATGCATTTATCAAATTCAAAGTGTATTCGCCCCCGGAAACGCTCCGATGTAATTGATTTTTCATAAGGGTAATGAATCGTTATAGGTAAACGATTTGTGTGGGATAAGGTAATTATGAAACCTTGACCAATGTATCTTGCGGCGCGTATTGTTTGTTGACCATAACTAATGAACCCAGTTAGCATAGGGAACATATTCTAAATATATATATATGAAAAAGATATGTTTCTTTCTCTTGTTTGAGAGAACTTTTGTTTTTGTGTTGAAAATATTCTTACTCTTATTGTATTAGCTTATTTATAGTGAAACTAGTTGGGAAGAAGTTGTTAATAAGAGATTGCCCAGAGAAATAGGTAAAAGAAACTTCCACCCAAGATTTAATAACTGATCCATTCTCATCCTGGGTAAAGTCCATCTTATTGTGATAGAAATGAAGAGAAATAAATAAGCTTTAGTTAATGTAATAAAGATACCTATTACCATTTCAAAAATTCCAATTATTTTATTCATTTGGAAAAATCCAAAAAAGGATATATAGGGAATAGAGAAATTCCACCCGCCTAAGTATAGAACAGTTACAAATAAAGAGGAAACTAATAAATTTAGGTAAGAAGCAAGATAAAATAAACCATATTTAATACCAGAATATTCGGTTTGATAACCTGCTACTAATTCTTCCTCTGCTTCTGGTAAATCAAAGGGTAATCTTTCACATTCTGCCAAAGAAGAAATTAGAAAAACTAGAAAACCTATAGGCTGACGCCAAAGATTCCATCCAAAAAAACCATATTTGGACTGTGCTTCAACTATATCAACTGTACTTGAACTGTTAGATAATCATAGTCGATGATAACATCACAGTTCCCACCGCTATTCCAAAACCGTACATGAAACCTTAGCTTCATACGGCTCCTCTATGATCAAAAAAAAGGAAAGGATTGTTTCGTTTCGGTATTATCCCCTGGGCGTAGATAGAATTAGGTAAGATAAAATTGATTGGAAAGCCCAAAATTAGACCAAAGCAATTCCGTCTGCTAGAATAACAAAAAAGCGCTTCCGAATTGATCTCCTCCTTTATATAATAAAATGAGAATTTTTCTTTGTTCGGTAATAACTTAATATTGCAATAAAACACTCGTTATAGCAATTAATAAATGGAAAGAATTGGGCATTAGTTCATGAGGAATTCTGTATGAATAGGGATAAAAGAAGAAAGAATAAATAAAGCTCCTTTTTATATTGCATTCCATATCTTTTGTCCTATTCTTCTTTCCCGAGGAAGGGTATACTTAAAAATAAAAAGAAAAATAAATAAATAAAGGGTTAATTCGTTCTTGATAGCCATTTCCTTAACAAGTGAATGGGAACATACTCTAGACCGGAATCCGAAGAAAGTACTGCTTGATCATTTCCACCAATTTCAAGTCCTTATTACGATTCCTTTTATGAGGAAAAATGTCTAATGATTTAGATTCTCTCATTACTAATCTTGTATGTACTTTAGTGTTCCTAATCCCTCACTAACTTTTGATGGATTGCCCTATGGTTATAAGTTATAGTAATAACTCAAAATATTCTAGTAATGGAATTCCATTTTGCGAATCCTTTATTCTTACCCGCTTCAAGATATGATGACTAATCAAACAATCTAAACCTTGGGGTAAAGAGTTTACACTGCTTATGTTTACTTGAACTTTTTTCTTGTACGTAGGAAATGAGATTTTGTATTTTTACTACAAATTAATAAGCTGTTTTGTTTCACTCATATAGCTATCTAGTTCAACCCGAATACAGAATAAGCAAAGGAAGATAAGCATTCAATGTATTTTAGAGGAAAAAGATTCTATTTTAACGAATCACACGTAGAGATATTGCTAGTACACAAAAAGTTAATGGTATTTCATAACTAATAGATTGAGCAGCTGCTCGTAGACCACCTGAAAAAGAATATTTATTATTTGAGCTATATCCTGCCATGAGAAGACCAATAGGAGCAATACTTGAAATGGCAATCCATAAAAAAACACCAATACTAAGATCAGCTAAAACAAAACGATATCCTAAAGGGATAACTAAAAAACTTAATAAAATGGATATGACTGCTATAGAGGGACCAATGCTAAATAAAGGAATATCTCCTCGGGATGGGAGGATATCCTCTTTTAAAAGTAGCTTAGTTCCATCTGCTATAGCTTGAAGCAATCCCAGGGGGCCAGCATATTCAGGACCAATGCGTTGTTGTATCGATGCAGATATTTCTCTTTCTAACCACACAATTACGAGTACTTCTATTGTGATTCCCAGTAGGAGGGTCAAAATAGGTAGAATCCATATCAGTCCATAGACTTCTTTTAATAATTCCGATTTCAAAAAAGAATTGATAGTTTCTACCTGTACCCTATCTATTATCATTTCAACGATCAACTTCCCCCATAATGATATCTATACTACCTAATATCGTCATGATATCAGCCAATTTCATTTTTTTGACTAGCTGAGGAAGAATTTGTAAATTAATAAAACCCGGTGGACGAATTTTCCATCTCCAGGGGAAAAGACTATCATCTCCTACCAAATAAATTCCTAATTCACCTTTTGGTGCTTCCATTCTTACATAAAGCTCTTGCTTTGATAATTCAAAATTGGGCGAAGGTTTTTTACCAAGAAATCGATATTCAAAATCATTCCATTCGGAATTCTTTGCTTTCTTAAAGCGTCGGGCTTCTAAATTCTCATAAGGTCCCCCAGGAATTTTCTCTACAGCCTGTTGAATAATTTTTATGGATTCCCTCATTTCACCGATTCGTACTAAATAGCGAGCTAACGAATCTCCTTCTTTTTGCCATTTTACTTTCCAATCGAATTGATTATAAGACTCATAAGGATCAATTTTACGAAGATCCCATTGTATTCCTGAAGCTCGTAACATTGGTCCCGATAAGCCCCAATTTACGGCTTCTTCTCCGCTAATAAAACCAACTCCTTCAACTCGTTCTAAAAAAATAGGATTCTGTGTAATAAGTTGTTGATATTCAACAACTCCTTGTAAAAAATAATCACAGAAATCTAAGCATTTATCCATCCATCCATAAGGTAGATCGGCAGCTACTCCGCCGATACGAAAGTAATTATGCATCATTCGCATACCTGTAGCAGCTTCAAATAGATCATATATTAATTCTCTCTCTCTAAAAATATAGAAAAAAGGAGTCTGTGCCCCGAGATCCGCCATAAAAGGTCCAAGCCATAACAAGTGAGAAGCTATACGGCTCAATTCTAACATAATTACCCTAATATAGCTGGCTCTTTGCGGTATTTGAATATTCTCTAAGAATTCTGGTGCATTTACCGTTATTGCTTCTGTAAACATAGTAGCTAAATAATCCCACCGTGTTACATAAGGCAGGTATTGTATAATAGTTCTGTTTTCCGCGATTTTTTCCATTCCTCTGTGTAAATACCCTAATATGGGTTCGCAATCAATAACATCTTCACCATCGAGAGTAACGATCAGTCGAAGAACACCATGCATGGATGGGTGGTGAGGGCCCATATTGACTATCATGAGATCTTTTCTTTTAAGCGGTAGACTCATCTTATTCTTTATTCCATGAAAATGGATTATTCCATGAATTCCTCAAAACGAGGCTCATCAAAATGCAAAATCTAAGACTACTATAAGACTACTAAATAAAATACGAAAAATAATTCGAACGATTAAATTACTTCTCCCGAATATCCAACTGACTGATTAATTTCTTATAACGTACTCTATTTTTCTTTGCCAAATAAGCCAGCAAACGTTGACGTTTTCCCAAAAGTCTTCGTAGACCTCTTTCCGATGAAAAATCTTTTTTGTGTAATTCCAAATGTGAAGCAAGTCTCCGTATCTTATTGGTGAAACTGAATACTTGAAATTCAACAGAACCCCTGTTTTCTTGTTTTTCTTCTTTAACCATAAATCAAAAAATTTTTCTACCTCCTTTCTTTTTCATGTATTTTTCTGATCAGGAAAAATAAAAAATTATGTCAGTTATTTTGAAGTTATTCTAATCTCGTACACACAAAAATTTGCAATTATTCATCTACTGCTGAAATCTGGAATTTGGATTTATTTTATCGATGCAAATTAGATTTGGATAGAAGGGTACATTCTTTTATTTTAGATAGAAGAAATGTTTCTTCTATCTAAAATAAAAGAATTTTGCTGATTTATTTATTGCTATATCCAATTTTTAGAATTGATATACCATTTAATTGATATCATTTAGCAAAATGAAACACAGCATATGCATCCATCTTTCGGCTCGAGAATTTCACGGGATAGAGATATAGTATAAGAAATAGGCTATTAAGTAACTCTAAATGAATTGTGGATACATCTGTATCCTTAACATACTGAAAGGACTGCCATTATTCGTATCAAACCAATAGCGATTCATAAAAGCTAAATCTTGTAATCAATGGTGGGCCAATAATGAATTTTTTTGCATATGTATTAAGACGCTTGGTCTGATTTCGAAATTGTCCAGAGTTTTTTATGTTGTTTTCATTGCAAAATGATGGATCTCCTTCCGTAACTTTCCAATTACGAGTACGAGAA